TCTTATGTCTAGTTACTTTTTTGTTTCCATAAAAAATTCTGATCGGGATCTTGCTAAGGATCCCGATATGGATCCATTAAATATAAACTTTAATGAACAGAGTCGAGAAAATACTCTCTTTTTTACAATAAAAAAGAGATTATCAATCGATTTGAAAATAATGCAAGGATTACCAGCAATCCGTCTTGCAATCACTAAAGTGATATCCATATAGATATCAATATATCATCTTTGTTACAAAACACTAATTTGAATCTAAAATTGAAACGATTAAAATGAAATCATAAGAAGGAATATGTAAGCTATCCACTTGATTTCCATGGGATTGTAGTTCAATTGGTCAGAGCACCGCCCTGTCAAGGCGGAAGCTGCGGGTTCGAGTCCCGTCAGTCCCGGCGGATTCAATAAAAAAAAGACATAAACCCCCCCTTTGTTTCTGGGCAAGGGGATCAAAAAAAAATGGTTTCGTTTATCTTTTTGTTTTATTTTTCTTTTTTCATCAAGCAAAATAAAGGGGTATTTCCATTATTTTAACTAGCACCAATTGATGGTAGAGAGACATATGTAAATTAGTAAAATTATAATTATTGAGAGCATTAAATACTTCAAGAAAGAGATACTGTACGGGGTTTCTGCTTTTTGTCAATTAATCTCCCATTAACTCGTGTAGTAAAATGGAATAGGATAGCGTATAATACGTTTGCCAAGAGTACCTATATATACTTTTCTTTCTATGAAGTCAAGGAATTGAAAATAGTTCGAATCCAGCCAAGGAAAGAGGATATTTAAAAAATAAAGATCAATTTAGTCTTCCCTAATTAATATGCTCTTTTTAAAGATTAGAGTCGATGTCGAAGAAAAAACTCGTAAGAAAAATTAAATAGTTAATTTTTTGGAATATTGATGATAGACCCTGAAAAAATTTTTTAAATTTCAAATTGAACTTCGTACTTGTTTTCTCTATTTGATTTCTATTGTTTATTTAAGTTTCTTTAGAAACTCTTTTTGTAAACAATCTAAGTAGAAAAGGTTTTTTATGATACTTCATGGGATGATTGTACAAGGAAAGTACTGGGTTGTAGAAAAGAAAGCGGGGAAAAAGAACCATAAATAAATATTTTTTGATTGGATCAGGAATCTCATTATGTATTCGGTGTGGATAAAAGATCTTCCTATGTTATACTATAAAATTCTTGACGATGAATCGATTTTATAGCTCCGATATTGTTATTCATGATATTTCTTTCATTCGATATCATCAAAATCTAATTAATCTGAGTGAGTTTACAAGCGAAAGATTTCTCATCTCTATGGGATTAAATCCCGAGATATTCCAAAGAAAAAAAATAAATAAACGATTCAATTATGGAAGTAAATATTCTTGCATTTATTGCTACTGCACTCTTCATTCTCGTTCCTACTGCTTTTTTGCTTATAATTTACGTAAAAACGGTTAGTCAAAATAATTAATTTGAATACAATTTTACTATCAATGAAACAAAAAGATTTCAATTTCTAATCTTAAATGAAAGGAATGCATTAGACTAAGTAGTATCCTAAGGGGCCCGCTAGTATGGTAGTATGGTAGAAAGAGATCTCTTTCTACCATACTAGCCATTATGGTTATTGTAATGTATAAAGATACAAGTGAAATATCTGAATATAAAGGAATCCACCTATATCTCTCTTTTTCTTTATAAATGTAAATATAAATTAAATAGAATATGAAATGTATGTAATACTTTCTCAATTTCATTTGTTTATTTGATCCATTTAATAAAGATAATCCGAATTCGATGTCGATGGAAACTTTTTCAGATTTCGAAAAGGGTTTACCCCATGAATGGTTAACGGTGTAAACCCTGATATAAAAATATAAAATGAGTCAATAAAACAAAACATAAATCCAATTTCTAAAAAAAAATCTTAAAAAAAATGGCCGCCCGGTTTAGAAAATTAAAACAATTGATACAGGTTGCTAGAGTTTGATTATTACCGCAATTAGGAGTCCTTCTAGAGTCCACTTCTTCCCCACACTACGAGAGAGAGGGAAAATGTAAAAACTACCATTAAACCAGCCCATGCGAGACTTACTATATCCATGTGAATTCTGTCCCCTATTTCTATGAATATGAAGAAACTATTCCATTATTGTTCACTAATAATAGTGAAATCACTGGTGCAGAGTCAAAAAAAGGGAGAGGTATTTGGTCACCATTGATGAACTACTCCAATTCTCTTATAATGAGTTATTCTTATTATAGTTATAGAATTTCTAGTAGAATCGACAAGATGTAAACACAAGTAAACGGACACTTTTCGAAGTATCCAAGGAATCTGACTCACATGTGGAAAGAATAAGACTTTTTCTTTCTTTTATCGTTTTTTATTTTTGGAAGTAAAACGAAAGGCAATTCTTCATCTAATCTAATATTGATTGAATGTCTGAGCATTCCGAGACTTTCATGAGTCTGTATCCAAAGTATCCGAGGCCTTTTCCAAAACTATTAATTTAATTCCCTCTCTGACTATCCAATCTAATTGAAGACTCAGACGGATTTCCCTCCACTACTTTAAGTTTTCCTTGAATCTGATAGGCAAAACTTTAGGTTAGAAAATAGAACCTCGAGAGCCAGGGGCTTAGAATCACGAAAAGAAAGTATCAAGAGTCTTTTCCTACGTTTCTTATAATAGGGGATTTCAAGTCTGGTGTTGAGGCGGCACCCGGATTTGAACTGGGGAAAAAGGATTTGCAGTCCCCCGCCTTACCACTCGGCCATGCCGCCAAAACTATAGAAACTAGATTCCAATTTTCTCTTTTTTTTTCAACTCCGAAAAAAAATATATAGATTTTAAGTCACAAAATATAGAATCCAGTAAAAATAAGAACCATTAACTATTGACTGTAAATTCCTGACCATTTTTGAATTCGAATCTACATTTTTTGATTTCTAATAATATAAGAAAATCATTAGAAATGGATTTCTAACTAATCTATATTGAGTTTTTTTCAATTAAAAAGAAATCTTCTTCAATTTCAATTATAACAGTAATGATGAGTATATGTAAACCCCAGAATCAGAACATACGTTACGTTGTGTTATAGAGCTATAGCTCTATAATGGGGTATTTATTTTATCTCTCTAGGGATGCTTTTGAGGAGTAATTCTCAATCAATTTTTGTATTTCAATTTTTCATTGAATACATTGAAGAGAAAATTGAATTTTTGATAGAGCACAGCATGTGCTGTCCCAAATAGAACTGTACCACAATAAAAGAAGAAAAAGAGACATATATATCTGTGCATTCTTTTTTCTTTTAATAATAAACAAAATTAATAAAAAAAAAAAAAGGGTTTCTATTTATTATATGTTTATCTGCTCGACCAGATCCAATCATGAATACATTTTTTTAATGGTATGCAATCGAATTGGAATATGTAATATCGTAGGTGAAAATGAAATTACTTTTTTTTTTCTAGTCTTTACAAAACTCCATAAGTTCCAGTGGTATTTCTCAATTCTGTTCCATTTTGATCTCTTTCTTATAAAAAATTCCAATTGAATCTAGTCTCCGTTCATACGTATTTCATACATTCCATATATCTTGGAGTTGGATAAAATTTCATGTGATTCAGTAAACAGAATAGAAATTCCATTATTGCTAGATCGAATTCTATGGATATGATTCGGTGAAGAATGAGAGATGGGATTTTTTCAATAAACGGATAAATGGGAAATTCAAAAAAGATGCTCGGGGATGGAAAAGAGGGAACATCTACAATACCCGGATTTAATCAGATACAATTTGAAGGGTTTTATCGGTTTATTGATCAGGGTTTAATAGAAGAACTTTCTAAATTTCCAAAAATTGAAGATATAGATAACAAAATAGAATTTCAATTATTTGTGGAAACATATCAATTGGTAGAACCTCTGATAAAAGAACGAGATGCTGTCTATGAATCACTTACATATTCTTCTGAATTATATGTATCCGCGGGATTAATTTGGAAAACCAGTAGGAATATGCAAGAACAAAGAATTTTTATTGGAAACATTCCTTTAATGAATTCCCTTGGAACTTCTATAGTAAACGGAATATACAGAATTGTGATCAATCAAATATTGCAAAGTCCTGGTATCTATTACCAGTCAGAATTGGATCATAACGGGATTTCGGTCTATACCGGCACCATAATATCAGATTGGGGAGGCAGGTTAGAATTAGAGATTGATAAAAAAGCAAGAATATGGGCTCGTGTGAGTAGGAAACAGAAAATATCTATTCTAGTTCTATCATCAGCTATGGGTTCGAATCTAAGAGAAATTCTAGAGAATGTTTGCTACCCTGAAATTTTCTTATCTTTCTTGACCGATAAGGAGAAAAAAAAAATTGGGTCAAAAGAAAATGCTATTTTGGAGTTTTATCAACAATTTGCTTGTGTAGGTGGGGATCCAATATTTTCTGAATCCTTATGTAAGGAATTACAAAAAAAATTCTTTCACCAAAGGTGTGAATTAGGAAGTATTGGTCGCCGAAATATTAACTGGAGACTTAATCTTAATATACCTCAGAACAATATATTTTTGTTACCACGAGATATATTAGCAGCTGCCGATCATTTGATTGGGATGAAATTTGGAATGGGTACACTTGATGATATGAATCATTTGAAAAATAAACGTATTCGCTCTGTAGCGGATCTTTTACAAGACCAGCTCGGGTTGGCTCTGGCTCGTTTAGAAAATGTAGTTAAGGGAACTATAGGCAGAGCAGTTAGGCATAAATTGATACCTACTCCTCAGAATTTGGTAACTTCAACTCCGTTAACAACTACTTATGAATCCTTTTTCGGATTACATCCATTATCTCAAGTTTTGGATCGAACGAATCCATTGACACAAATCGTTCATGGGAGAAAGTGGAGTTATTTGGGCCCTGGCGGATTAACAGGGCGAACTGCGAATTTTCGAATACGAGATATCCATCCTAGTCA